CAAGACCAAAATATTCGGAGGACTCTTCTGACCAAACAAAAAATATGTAATTGTCAGCAAAGTTGTTTACTTTTTTTTAATCCAAGAAGTTTTTATACACAATACATAGGTCATCAATTCAGCATTGGCTAAATAAGGGGATAAAATCCCCATATTTACAATAAGTAGTTCAAATCATTTTATCGATATGAGTGTTCTATATTGATAAAATATTGATTTTGAAACCATCTCTATATTAACATAGTGGTAGAAAGAGTACCATGCTGCGTCTGGACTTCAAACAGTTTAGCTTTAACCATGTTAATGGTCCCACATTATTGGTTGATAGAGAATCAAAGTGTATTTTCCAATAAATTACGAAATGCTATAGTTCTTACATATGATTTCTGAATTTATTCAGAAGTAATTCGCGAGATCATGCACCCTTCTTTCTTAGGTATAACTTTTCTAGTTATAACAGAAAAAGTACAGCCGGTTGGATCCAGCCTATTCTTGAAATAAACAACTCGCACACACTCCCTTTCCAAAAAAGATCAAGACCCCAAGCACTACACTTAGATTTATTAGATTTGTTGCTAAAATATCGGTATTAAACCCGAAACTCCCGGCGGATGGCCAGTGGCCCAAAGAAAGGAAAGAATCGGTTACATTTTTCATATGATCTCCTCGTATAGATAGACTAAAAAATCGAACATAGTTCTTTTTGTATTACTTTGCTCTCTTTTTTGTTTTATATATTTCTAGTTTCCTATTTTCTAAATTGAATCAAAAATCTATTCGATTTAGAAATCATGAATTACCTCCTTGGTTGCAACCCCTCTTAAAAACTAAAAAAAGGCCTACGAACGGGAAGGATGAAAGCGAGTCGGTATGCTAATTCCTCATCCGCAAATCAGCCCTTCCCGTGGGTTATTTTCTCAACGAATAAATAATTCTAGGAATTAAATCTTTATATAATTCGAAAAAGCAAAGCACAAGTCCAAGGCAATAAAATAGGAAAAATCCAAATTTTTCCTATTTATAATATTAAACAAAAGGATTCGCAAATAAAAGTGCTAATGCTACAACCAGGCCATAAATTGTTAAAGCTTCCATAAAAGCTAGACTAAGCAATAAAGTACCTCGTATTTTTCCCTCCGCCTCTGGCTGTCTCGCGATACCTTCTACAGCTTGACCCGCAGCAGTACCTTGACCAACTCCAGGTCCAATAGAAGCAAGCCCTACAGCCAATCCAGCAGCTATAACGGAAGCGGCAGAAATCAGTGGATTCATGATAAGTTCCTCGTACCAAAAAAAAATGGTTAATGATACACTCAACCAACGAACTATGACTTAATTATTCCATTGCTACGATTCATCCAGTCGAAGTAACTACGAACTTCGAATTCAAGTAATAACATTCTTGAATCATCAAAACTACTTCGATATCTTTTTTTTAGTTTCTCTCGAGAAAGTCTTTGTGAATCCATACAACTTTAGTTTTTCCGTTTCAAGGACTTCTATAGAATCCCCATCTACATTCACATTCGATTAGTAGGACAAATTATATATATCTTTAGCTCGTATATAACTAGTCAATATCTAATATCACATATACATGTCTTTCTTCCACAATGTAAACCAATTCTTCCTTCATCTTCAATTCAATCGGATTTGATAATGATGCGTCTAACCCTTGACAAGAGTTGACTTATAGCCATTCAATTCCATATACCTGACCTCCCCTCTACGAACCATTTATGAATCCCCTTTTTTGTAAATTCTCCTTTCCCTTCCCCCTTCTTTATCATTATCCCGCAACCTAAATGGATAATAAATAATAAATGGAGAAATTGATTGGACCAAATCGTTGCATAGAAATTGATTTGATTGATCTAAGTTCATACAATTTATTATTTATTAATATTTTCGTTTGGTCAATCGTTGAATAAAATCAACTGAAAAGGGGAATCATTCTATAGAACATCCTTTTTTTATTTAATCACACGTCTAATACCACAAGACTTCTTCGTCAAATTACGACTCCGAATAGTTAATGTTCGATGACCAATCTAAAACGAATATTCATTGAGGGGAAGGTATGATTATGATATAAATGGACCAAACGGGAATTTTAGAAAAAAGATCTTTGAGATCTCTTTCCTTTTTTTTTCAATTCTCTACTCTAATATCAATATTGTAATCTTTATTGTAATCTTTTTTTCTATTACTCTAGATCGTATATAGTGTAGTTGTATATTTTCATTCCCTAAGTCAATTTTTTTTAGCCACGCACACATTAAACTAAAAAAAAAAGACTATTTAGAAAACTAGTCAATGGTGGCCCTCCATGGATTCACCTATATAAGCCGCGGCTAAAGTTGCAAAAATAAGAGCTTGAATACCACTTGTAAATAATCCAAGGAACATGACAGGGATAGGAACCACTGAAGGTACTAAAGAAACAAGAACAACAACTACTAATTCATCGGCTAATATATTTCCGAAAAGTCGAAAACTA